CCTAAAAATGTTAGATTCCACGATCTAACTAAATTTTTATTATTTCAATAATACCACTTCTATTGATTTCGAAAGCAATAGCAAAAATGAGAATTAGAAAATTCGAAAATGAATAGGAAAATATTTTCCTTTTTATAGAACCTCGACCAAGTGACTATCGATATATTTTCTACCAAAATGGAATAGATCAGTCAAAAGCTAATTTTATAAAATTAGCAAATGAATAGGAAAATAAAATAGTGATTTTCTTGTTTTTTTTAGTATCACGGTTTTTCTATTTTTTTATAACTTCAATATTGTATCATGAAGTCTTATGAAGTTTATTTATTTATTCGTTAAGGCCCTTTTAGCAAACTAAGCCCAAATAGAACAACTCAGATTAGCTTTAGGTTAGGGATAATCAGGCTCGAACTGATGACTTCCACCACGTCAAGGTGACACTCTACCGCTGAGTTATATCCCTTCCCTGCCTACTAACTAATAGGGTCGAGAAACTCAAGGCCACTACTCCTAAACAACTTGGAGTCGGACCTTCTTTTCGTACTATTTAGATAGCTCAGGAATGGGAAAGATGCGATCCCATAACTATCAGAAACAAGGTTGACCGAACCATAGTACATGCTCTCATCAAATCCGTAGTCGGCTCAATCCTTTTTTTAGGAAAAGATTGGGCCGAGTTGAATTGCAATCAATTTAGTAAAACTTACTGAATTATGGTAGAACTTACTGAATTATGTGCGTTTTTTTTTGATCTTTCTATTTCGCTTTATCTAGTTTATCTACCGGATCGAAGTCAAATTTGATTGCTTTCCATACTTCACAAGCAGCGGCTAATTCTGGACTCCATTTAGCTGCTGCGCGAATAATTTCATTACCTTCACGAGCAAGATCACGTCCTTCATTACGAGCTTGTACGCACGCTTCTAAAGCCACCCTGTTAGCTACTGCACCAGGTGCATTTCCCCAAGGGTGTCCTAAGGTTCCGCCACCAAATTGAAGTACAGAATCATCTCCAAAGATTTCGGTCAAAGCAGGCATATGCCAAACATGGATACCCCCTGAAGCCACAGGTATAACACCAGGCATAGAGACCCAATCTTGAGTGAAAAAGATACCACGGCTACGATCTTTTTCAATATAATCATCACGTAGTAAATCAACAAAACCTAAAGTCATCTCACGCTCACCTTCCAGTTTACCTACTACTGTACCAGAGTGAATATGATCTCCACCAGACATACGTAATGCTTTAGCTAGTACACGGAAATGAATACCATGGTTTTTCTGTCTATCAATAACTGCATGCATTGCGCGGTGGATGTGCAGAAGTAGACCATTATCACGGCAATAAAAAGACAAACTAGTATTTGCAGTGAATCCCCCAGTTATGTAGTCATGCATGATGATAGGAACTCCTAATTCTCTAGCAAATACTGCTCTTTTGATCATTTCTTCAGATGTACCTGCAGTAGCATTCAAGTAGTGCCCTTTGATTTCACCTGTTTCGGCTTGTGCTTTATAAATTGCTTCGGCACAGAACAAGAAACGATCTCTCCAACGCATAAATGGTTGTGAGTTTACGTTTTCATCATCTTTGGTAAAATCAAGTCCACCACGTAGACATTCATAACATGCTCTACCGTAATTCTTTGCGGATAATCCCAATTTTGGTTTAATAGTACATCCCAATAGAGGACGACCATACTTGTTCAACTTATCTCTTTCAGCTTGGATACCGTGAGGTGGACCTTGGAAAGTTTTTGAATAAGCAGGAGGAATTCGTAAGTCTTCCAAGCGTAGAGCTCGTAAGGCTTTGAAACCAAATACATTACCTACAATAGAAGTAAACATGTTAGTAACAGAACCTTCTTCGAAAAGGTCTAAAGGATAAGCTATATAGGCAATATATTGATTTTCTTCTCCAGCAACAGGTTCGATATGATAGCATCGCCCTTTGTAACGATCAAGACTGGTAAGTCCATCAGTCCAAACAGTTGTCCATGTACCAGTAGAAGATTCCGCCGCTACTGCAGCTCCTGCTTCTTCAGGAGGGACTCCAGGTTGAGGAGTTACTCGGAACGCTGCCAAGATATCAGTATCTTTGGTTTCGTACTCAGGAGTATAATAAGTAAGTTTGTAATCTTTAACCCCTGCTTTAAACCCAACATTAGCTTTAGTCTCTGTTTGTGGTGACATAAGCCCCTTTTTACAACTTATGAATTAAGAATTCTCAAAAGAACAAGATCTACTCGAGATGGACTTTAAATGCAGTAAAAATCTTTCATTTCAAAAAAAAATAAATTAAGATTTCTAATTGTTATGCTAACATGACATTATATGATATTGGAGGTATTTTTCGGTGTATTTGGTGCATCAAATACACCCTTAATTATATTTGATGCACCAAATACACCCTTAATTATATGTTCTTTCATATTTCTAGTGCAAGCGAATCCAATTCTTATTCTTGTTTTGCAAATTGATAAATTTCTAATGGGATTTTTTTTCCTATATTTTAATATCTATTTTTAAAATCAGAATATTTACGGGTTTTCCGCTTGACAGTGATATGTTTTGTATATCTAAATCCTAGATGTGAAAATAAGCATAATTCATCCACGAAAGAATTTAAAAACATAAATCTAATCTAGATTAAAAAATAAAAAAAGATTGACTGAACCTAAGAAAGAACTTATTGAAATTGAATGAATAACGAATTTAATAAGATTCAAATTCAATCGGTTAGATCGTTAACTAAATGTTATTATGTTATTTTCGTTTTCTTTTTTATTGAATTAAATTGATCAGCTTGCTATTGAACATTGGTTTTTGCTTTGGTTTTTGCTTTGATACTATGCAAAAAAAAAATTGCAAAATATTTAAATTTTTCTAATTATGAATCCTACTACTTCTAATCCTGTGGTTTCCACACAAAATATAGGACAGATCGCTCAAATTATTGGCCCAGTACTCGATATTGTCTTTCCTCCGGGGAAAATGCCTAATATTTATAATGCTTTGGTAGTTAAGGGTCGAGATACGGTTGGTCAGCAGATTAATGTTACTTGTGAGGTGCAACAATTATTAGGAAATAGTCTCGTTAGAGCTGTAGCTATGAGTGCTACAGATGGTTTAACGAGAGGAATGGAAGTGATTGACACAGGGGCTGCTTTAAGTGTTCCAGTTGGTGGAGCGACCCTTGGACGAATTTTCAACGTTCTTGGAGAACCTATTGATAATTTAGGCCCTGTGGATATTAGTACAATATCTCCTATTCATAGATCTGCACCTGCTTTTATAGAATTAGATACAAAATTATCAATCTTTGAAACAGGTATTAAAGTAGTAGATCTTTTAGCTCCTTACCGCCGTGGAGGAAAAATCGGACTATTCGGGGGAGCTGGAGTAGGCAAAACAGTACTGATCATGGAATTGATCAACAACATTGCTAAAGCTCACGGAGGTGTATCCGTATTTGGTGGAGTAGGAGAACGTACTCGTGAAGGAAATGATCTTTATATGGAAATGAAAGAATCCGGAGTTATTAATGAAAAAAATCTTTCGGAATCAAAAGTAGCTCTAGTCTATGGTCAAATGAATGAACCCCCAGGAGCTCGTATGAGAGTTGGTTTAACTGCCCTAACTATGGCAGAATATTTCCGAGATGTTAATAAACAAGATGTGCTTCTATTCATCGACAATATCTTTCGCTTTGTCCAAGCAGGATCAGAGGTATCCGCTTTATTAGGTAGAATGCCTTCCGCAGTTGGTTATCAACCCACCCTTAGTACAGAAATGGGTTCTTTGCAAGAAAGAATTACTTCTACCAAAAAGGGAGCTATAACTTCAATCCAAGCAGTTTACGTACCTGCAGATGACTTGACTGACCCTGCTCCTGCTACAACATTTGCACATTTAGATGCTACTACCGTACTATCAAGACCATTAGCTGCCAAAGGTATTTATCCAGCAGTGAGTCCCCTAGATTCAACATCTACTATGTTACAACCAAGCATTGTTGGCGATGAACATTATGAAACTGCGCAAAGAGTTAAGCAAACTTCACAACGTTACAAAGAACTTCAGGACATTATAGCGATTCTCGGATTAGATGAATTATCTGAGGAAGATCGTTTAACTGTAGCAAGAGCACGAAAAATTGAGCGTTTCTTATCACAACCCTTCTTCGTGGCAGAAGTCTTTACTGGTTCTCCAGGAAAATATGTTGGTCTTGCAGAAACCATTAGGGGATTTCAACAGATCCTTTGCGGAGAATTAGACGAATTGCCCGAGCAAGCTTTTTATTTGGTGGGTAATATCGAAGAAGCTACCGCGAAAGCTATAACTTTATAAAGCAAATTGAAGAAATGACCTTAAAACTTTGTGTACTGACTCCTAATCGAATTATTCTGGATTCAGAAGTAAAAGAAATCATTTTATCTACAAATAGTGGTCAAATTGGTGTATTACCAAATCACGCTCCTATTGCCACAGCTGTCGATATAGGTCTTTTGAGAATACGCCTCAACGACCAATGGTTAAGGGTGGCTCTAATGGGTGGTTTTGCCAGAATTGGAAATAATGAAATCATCATTTTAGGAAATGATGCAGAGAAAAGTACTGACATTGATCCGCAAGAAGCTCAAGAAACTCTTGAAATAGCTGAAGCTAACTTGAGGAAAGCTAAGGGTAAAAGACAAGTCATTGAAGCGAATCTAGCTCTTAGACGAGCTAGGACACGAGTAGAGGCTGTCAAAAATATTTCTTAGTGGTTTTTGATACTGTCTTCTTCGAATTGAAAAAAATCAGTTTGAATCAGATACAAAGAAAAAAAGAATGAAATATCAAAATTAACTTATTAGATTAGATTACATACCAAAGTAAATGCAAGAGTATCTTATCTAATAAGTTCTACCTACTATTGGATTTGAACCAATGACTCCCGCCGTATGAAAGCAGTACTCTAACCACTGAGTTAAGTAGGTAGTTCAAAACCAAAAATAAGATCCTATCACTTTTATAATTATAGATAGAATATTCTATCTAGGCAATACCAATCTATTAAAAGTAAATAGATTCAGAAATTTCTCATATGGATTAGGCTTGACAAGAAATATTTTTTGTGTTAAGATTTTTCGTACAAGGGCTATAGCTCAGTTGGTAGAGCACCTCGTTTACACGTGCGCCAATGTTTTTCAAAGAAGCTTATTATGCAATGAACATTCAAAAATCAATGTCTTACTCCATAGATTGGAAATTAAGGGAGAACAATAGCCTGACAAATACTTGGTTTAGTTCGATTCTGATATGATTTTCGATACAAAATCGAATAAAACCTGTCATTGATTTGCTAGTTGATAAGGTTAATACCCAATCTATTCAATGCTAGGCATAATGAGTATAAGGACCTCAAAAAACCTCTTTTCGTCCTATGAGACTTTAAGGTGTATAAAGTGTCATACTTGCAGTGGAACGATAGAGATTTTCTTAATTCTATTAATTTCATTTCACCTAGGTGAAATAAAATAGGCCGAAGGCAGACCTAAGTCAAGCTAACCCTTCTTTGAAAAACTTTGGTATTGCTCTTAGATCAGGATACCTATAATGAATCAGAGCACACGGAATCATCTTTTTATCTTTATTTTTTCCATAAAGAAAAAATATGGTGGATTAACTGATTTTTTTTCAGTTAATGAAAGAGCCCAATGCAACAAAATGCATGTTGGGTCTTTGAAACAGTTCGAATCATTTCGATAATAAATTCAGTTTGATCTGTTTTACCGAGAAGGTCTACGGTTCGAGTCCGTATAGCCCTAATCCATTTCATTTTTCAAGACTTTTTTTTTTGTATGTTTAGAGAACTATCTCTCTTAATATCTTTTAAGATCTTAATATAAGATTATATATCCTAATTAATCTAATTAATTATTGGAATGTATTAAGTTCCAATATATTATTATATTCTTAATAGTCTTTTACTATTTATTTTTTTAAATAAGATATTTTTTTATTTATTATTTATTCTATCTTTTGGACTTTTGGAATAAAAGATAGAACTAAAAAAAATAGAAAGTGAAACCAAATGAGAGAAATTTTTCTCGTCTGTCTAAAAAGATCTTATGTTTACATTATATCTAACTAGAATGGAAATTATAAATGAATTGAATGAAATAGAATCTTTAAACAAGACATGTCACAAAGTCAATTCGTTTGTTTGAGAAAAATATATTCTTGTTTCACTTAGGAGAAGAAGTTCTGGATGAATTAACAATGCTAATTCGAATTAATTAATTCAGCATATTTCCATTTTTACGAAGGAGTACATTTATGTTTCTGCTTCATGAATATGATATTTTATGGGCATTTCTCATAATATCAATCCTTTTGCCTATCTTAGCATTTTTGATTTCAGCACTTTTAGCCCCGGTTCGTGAAGGACCAGAAAAGCTTTCTACTTATGAATCAGGTATAGAACCGATAGGAGATGCTTGGTTACAATTCCGAATTCGCTATTATATGTTTGCTCTTGTTTTTGTTGTTTTTGATGTTGAAACAGTCTTTCTTTATCCATGGGCAATGAGTTTCGATATATTAGGTGTATCTTTATTTATCGAAGCTCTTATTTTCGTGCTTATCCTAATTGGTGGTTCAGTTTATGCATGGCGAAAAGGAGCATTAGAATGGTCTTAACTAAATATTCAGAAAAACGAAAAAAAAAACAAGAACAAAATTCTGTTAACACTAAGACGGTTATGAATTTGATTGAGTTCTCGTTACTTGATCAAACAACCCCCAATTCAGTTATTTCAACTACATCAAATGATCTTTCAAATTGGTCAAGACTTTCCAGTTTATGGCCTCTTTTATATGGTACTAGTTGTTGTTTTATTGAATTTGCTTCATTAATAGGTTCGCGATTTGATTTTGATCGTTATGGATTGGTACCAAGATCAAGTCCTAGGCAAGCGGACCTAATTTTAACAGCTGGCACTGTAACAATGAAAATGGCTCCTTCTTTAGTGCGATTATATGAACAAATGCCTGAACCAAAATATGTCATTGCTATGGGAGCTTGTACTATAACAGGGGGAATGTTCAGTACTGATTCTTATAGTACTGTTCGGGGAGTTGATAAGCTAATTCCTGTGGATGTTTATTTACCGGGATGCCCGCCTAAACCAGAGGCAGTTATAGATGCTATAACAAAACTTCGTAAAAAGATATCTCGAGAAATATTTGAAGATAGAATTAGATCTCAAGAAGAAAATCGATGTTTTACTACTAATCATCAATTTCTTGTTCAAGACAGTACTAATATTGGAAATTACGAGCAGGAATGGATAAATCAATCACAATCTACTTCAGAAAAAAGAAAAATTTTCTAAAAATTTTTTAGATCTCAAAATTGAGTACCTTTTTACGAACTAACCTTAATTAGGTAAGGTTATTTTTTGCAGAATTAAGAAAGAGCAAGTCAACCTTTACTTTTACTTTCCAATTTTTTGGTGAAATACTTAATTTATACATAATAATGTCAGAGAGATCAATATAATGGAGGAGGATCGTTTGCAAAATTATTTATCTGATTGGCTAGTCAATCATGAACTAGTTCATAGATCTTTAGGCTTTGATTCTCGAGGAATAGAAACCTTACAAATAAAGGCCGAGGATTGGGACTCCATTGCTGTCATTTTATATGTATATGGTTACAATTATTTACGCTCCCAGTGTGTTTATGATGTAGCACCTGGGGGATTTTTAGGTAGCGTATATCATCTTACAAGAATACAATATGATATATATAATCCAGAAGAGATATGTATAAAAGTATTTGTGTCAAGAAATAATCCTAGAATTCCGTCTGTTTTATGGATTTGGAAAAGTGCTGATTTTCAAGAACGTGAATCTTATGATATGTTTGGAATCTCTTATGATAATCATCCACGTCTTAAACGTATCTTAATGCCTGAAAGTTGGATAGGCTGGCCCTTGCGTAAGGACTATATTACTCCTAATTTCTATGAAATGCAAGATGCCCTTTGAATGATAAAAAACTAATGTTCATTTATATGACACGACTTCAAATTTCATTATTCAAGTCAATGAATATTTTGAAATTCTATTTTAGATGAAATAAACAAAATATCTGCTGGATTCCTATTCGAATCATGATATACTAAGCTAACAGTATTTAGATTTTTTCATTTGGAGGAGAAAGAAATAAAATATTTATTTATTTTCTATCAACTGAAGATTTTAGAATTGTACTTCAGAAAGTAAGGTAAGCAAGAAAGAAACAGAATAAATAGAAAGAAAAATAAATAAATACCAAATTAAGAAATAAAAAGGTATCAAATTTGAAAAAGCATTCTTTCTATCTATTCTTATCCTCCAACTCTTTATCTAAAGCTAAAGAGTTTTTTTTTATTTCGATAATAAATATTATTATATTATCTTTCAAAAATGATGTTTCTATTTCTTTATATAGAAAAAGTGAAAAAACATTCTATATATATATATATATATATATATGCATATATATATAAAATAATAATATGAAAAATTGAGTTTATATACTAAAAAAAAAAATATATATATATATTTTTTTTAATTAATTCTAATATATTAATTAGAATAAAATTCTATAATAGAATTAATTCTTACCCAATATAATATATTTTATTTTTGTCTTACCAGGAACCAGATTCGAACTGGTGACACGAGGATTTTCAGTCCTCTGCTCTACCACCTGAGCTATCCCGGCTATCCTCACAAATTTCTTGTGAATCACCTGAGTAGAATACTCGTACCTATACCCTTGTATCTACGTCAATTAAAAAAATGTTAAAATATTTATATTAATTGGTAATATTAATAATAATTGGTAATTATTTCAATATAGAGATTCTTTGCCTATGCTTAGATTCTTTTCATATGCTTTTAAAATAAAAGCATATAGAAATATTGTATAAAATGCATTTTTTTTGAAGATCTATTTGCCAAATGAAAAACTAGAATGAATTAGAAAGTTTAGTAAATCTTTTTTCACTTTTTCATCAAAATCAAAAAAAAGAAGAAAAATTTAGGAAATCAAATGGGCTTTTTATTGGGGATAGAGGGACTTGAACCCTCATGATTTAAAAAATCGACGGATTTTCCTCTTACTATAAATTTCATTGTTGTCGATATTGACATGTAGAATGGACTCTCTCTTTATTCTTCTTGGATTTATCATCATTTTTTCTTCAATATAAAAAACTCTATATATAATTAATAATATATTCAATTTATTACTCAAAATTGAGTTTTTTTTTCATTGAACTTCATATTCGAATCAATTCACCATAAAGGATTCATTATTTTTTGAATTCAGCAAAATTTAGGAATTTGCTATTCCATAATCAATAGCAATTTCTTAATTCATATGAAAATATTATTTGATTGTTATCATGATTAATCATTTGATTAATCAGTATATACGTACGTCTTTGGTATAGACGGCTATCCTTTCTTTTATTTCGTCTCGAGAGAGAAATTCTAGCAATGCAACATAATAAACTCTATTCGTTAGAATAGCTTCCATCGAGTCTCTGCACCTATCCTTTTTTTATATAAAAAAAAATTTTATAATATAATAAAAAATTTAGAATAATAATATTCTATATATATTATATATTTTTTTATATTTTTTCAAAATAATGATTTGGCTCAGGATTGCCCTTTTTTAATTCCAGGGTTTCTCTGAATTTGGAAGTTAACACTTAGCAAGTTTCCATACCAAGGCTCAATCCAATGTAAGTCCGTAGCGTCTACCAATTTCGCCATATCCCCTTTTCTTTCTTCTTTTTTTGAGACTAAAATGCAATTTTTATTTTTATCTATTTCTCTTCTATTTCTAATATCTCATCCATTTTTTTATTTATTTTTTAGTTTAGTCAGAAATGATTTTATTAATTAATTATTGATTTTCAATAATCTAAAGTTCTACATTTATTTTTTTTTTCAAATGAAATTGAAAACTTGAGTTAATCGAAATTAAGATTGTATCTTTTTTTTTCTCTGTCATTGAATGATTTGCTTTTTTTACTAAAAATTGCTAGGAAAAATTAAAAAAGATAACATTTTGATTAGAAAAATTTGATTTTTTTTGCTGATAAAATCACTATTTTCCTATCAAATGAAAATTGCTTTTATTGAATAAAATAATAAAAAAGTAACTTATTTCTTATTTATTAGCAAATCATCTAAGATTTGGTATAGACGTAGAAATTTTTTTAATGTAGTACATTAAAGGGTTAGTAATGAGTGAGGTTAAAAAAATAGGAAAACCACTATTTTTCTATTCATTTGTTATTAGTTTTGAATAAAAAATCAATAAAAATGGGGGTAGAAGATTTTTGAAGGTTCAAATCCCCTTATAAATATAAGGCAATAATCATTGCCTTAATTTCCTTATACCTCGAAAAGTACAACAGTCTGGTAGTTAAACAAGAATCTGCCATCCCACGGGTTCAACGTCTCCGCACCAAGTTTACTATAACTCAATTAGTTCAAAACTAATTAACTCAACAACAAGTTTTTTCTCTGTTGCAGACTTTTGATTTCATCATAGCTAAGCTATGTTACGGAATTTGGAAAATCTTATTCATTCTTAAGTAACCATATTATGGATATAAATCCATTCAATTTCATATTTTCTTATAATGCAAGATTGGATTTCATTTATTTATATTATTCAATACGTCGATGGGATTATATCCCGAATTTAACATATTTTTATTTTACAAGTGAAAAACATAAGGTTTAGATCTATCTAAATCAAAAAATTTTATTTTCTATTTATACATTTTTATTTTCTATTTATACATAATTTTCTATTTATACATATAATTTTTTTTCTATTTATACATATAATTTTTTTTCTATTTATACATAATTTTCTATTTATACATACATATAAGTAAAAATATAAGCAAAATAAGAAAAAAAACACACAGATCGTAAGATAAAAATCCTCAAAAAGGGCTTTGGAATCATTTCTAGTTGCTAGTTGAAAAAATAAAAGATTTCAATTACGATTTTTGGTTTTTTTGCTATGATTTAAAGTGCGACTTCGACCGAGATCACTGGTGTTCAAAGTTTGTATCAAAAAACTACAAAGGAGAGGTTTTAATATCCTCTTGTTTTTCTGTTGAGAAATTTTCCATTAACCGATTAGCATTTTCATTAAATACTTTGAAAAATCTCAAAAAAGATAACATCAAAACAACAAAAAATACTTTGAAAAATCTCAAAAAAGATAACATCAAAACAACAAAAGATCTTTTAGACAAAATAGATTTGAAGAATGTATCTATAATAGACAATATAGGTATAACAGAAAACTATTTTGAAAAAAAAAAAAGAAATTTATGCTCAAGTATCTGAGCTTATGAATTTTTTTTCCATTATTAATAAGTTTCGATTTAAGTTTAAGATAGAAGAGTTAGTAAGGGAGTTAGGGGGCATATCAACTTTTCCTATTTCCGCTTTAGGATTTACAGGGCAAATCGCGAAATGTCTGGAAGAAAAGATGAGGGTAGATAAATCCTCAAAAAACTTCAATGAATTAAAGAAAAAGAGGGATACATAAAGACTTCTTTTTTCATAAAAAAAATTTATTCTAAGATATATAATTTTTATAAATATTGTTGAATTATAGATTCGTTTAATCCATATTAGGATAAGTAAGTTATTTTGATATAGATATGTCAGGAATGGTTATTTCACAGTAATTATCCTTGACATACCTTATTTATGATCCATTCCGTGAAAAAAACTAAGCTTTGTGTTAAATTGTTAAATTTAACAAGATGAAAGAAATTGCGTCCAATAGGATTTGAACCTATACCAAAGGTTTAGAAGACCTCTGTCCTATCCGTTAGACAATGGACGCTTTTCATACCAAATTTGATTTTGTTTAGATCAAACAAAGATTTTTTTTATATTTTTTACAAATTGGTTGAGAGAAAAAGAAAAGATGTATATAAAAACTTAGGATATATATATAAGAAATAAAAAGCGGGTAGCGGGAATCGAACCCGCATCGTTAGCTTGGAAGGCTAGGGGTTATAGTCGACGTTGCTTGATCATTTTGAACGTCTCTAATTCAAAACCGAACATGAGATTTTTGTTTCATTCGGCTCCTTTATGGAAGATTGAATAATGTATTCTCATCAAGGATACATTAGATCCATAACATCTATGTCAGCTTTTCTGTCTGAATGTATCTAAAATTATCTGCTTTTTAGATGATCCTTCTGAAGAAGAGAAATTATATTATATTAAATTTCTCTAGTTTAGTTACTTCGTTTTCTATTTTTATTTGTATGATCTTCAGGAAAAGAATTTCGTTTCTACCGAGCTGAATATAGAATATTTTCATGGTTCTAGCAAATTAGAACCATCATTTTTGAACTATTTTGCTTCAAAAAATTCTTTTTTCGAATCAAAAAATCGAAGATCTAGTTACGATTGGAAATCAACTTTTGCATCTTTATCCATAGATCCTTTACTTATACTTTATATATAAACTGGATACATTTCAATCCAATTCAAAATTATGCTTCACGACTTTCTATCCATAATTGAATATCCAATTTCAATTAGCTTTTTTTGAAAAAGAAAGAATCGTGATAATGTATATGTTTCCTCAAATACAAAATTCTATTGAGAGGATAAGGATGAAACCCTTTTTTTTTAAATAAAAAAAAATTTTTTGATCCCAGAAAAAAACTGAAGGATCCCTTAACTTTTAAGTTAGATTTTTAATAGAACGAATCACACTTTTACCACTAAACTATACCCGCTATATATTTATTATAGTATATAAATACATCATTTGTCGAATAAATATGAGATAGGATAAAAATAGCATCTGAATTCTGAGAATTTTGATTTTGCCATACCATATATTTCGTCTCCGCGTAGAGAATAAATCAAAAAAATCAATAAAATAAATAAAGTTTCATTTTTTTCATAAAAATTATTCAATTAAAAACATAAGTTTCTAATATAATAAGAAACAAATCTCTAGATTTCTAGTTAGATTTTTTGTTATTTTTTTTTTTTATTGTTTGAAAAGAAGTCATTATCATTACTAAATAAATTCAAGGTTTTGATTCCATATGTATGAAGGATTTTTTTTTTTAAAGGTCAACTATAGATTTTTTATTTTATATGTTTTTTATTTTTTCAATGTTGCTAACATATCAGATAGATCTTAATTTAGCAAATTAATAGATAGATCTTAATTTAGCAAATAGATAGATCTTATATGATAATATAGTAATTAATCGCAATTGGAAGAAATTTTATTAAATAATTAAATAAAGTAAGGAGATTTATGTAATAAATAAATTAATTCTAATGCGATAAAATTCTATTAAATTTGATCGAAATATTTTCAAAACAAAATATTTCAAAAATATTTCATATATGAATAGTTTTTAACAATATGAAAGACTAGTTATATATATATGAAATGTTATTAAATGTTTTGATTCTTGACTAACTAATCAAGAGTCATCTTTGATTTGAAAAAAAAAAAGGATATAAAATCCAAAAAGAATCCTATATTATATAATAATAATAATACTTTTAGATATGAGAATGAAACAGAAATATGAAAATGATAATTTATATTGTTGTTGCTATTTCAATAAACAATATTATTGTTAATTTAATATTTTTGTTTTTTTTTGTTTTTTATATAAAAAAACATTGGATCCTGATGATCCATGAAATATTCCTTGAACTAAGAGTAGAGAAGGAAAAGCTTGGTTAGTTTTTAACCAGATCAGGCTGGGGTAAGATTTCGTAAAAAAAAATTAACTAAAAAAAAAAACAAATTAAGTAATTTGAAGAAAAATTTTTTTTGAAGTAATTTCAGTTATGATCAAAATATTTAAGTTATTATCGAAATATAGTATATATTATATTTCGAATTTTCTTATCTTATTAATGTTTTGATAAGAAAATTCGAAAAATTTCGATATGTTTCTTTATATCTTTTATACTTTTATATCTTGCTTTTATAATTTATTGTAAGAAAGTGATTAATTCAAAATCATTTTTTTTTTTTATTAGTATATATGAATTTGAATAATATATATTCAAGAATATAATATAGAAAAGTAGATTTCCTAATAAAATTGTACTTTCTCTTTCTATTTCATATAGAATAAAAAAACAAGGATTTTTTTAAATCTTTATTTTATATATCACATCACAGCGCAGAAAAAATCATTGATTTTTAATGAATTTGGAGAGATGGCTGAGTGGACTAAAGCGGCGGATTGCTAATCCGTTGTACGAATTTTTTGTACCGAGGGTTCGAATCCCTCTCTTTCCGCTCTCTCTTATGATTTAGTATTTTTGGATTCATAAGAATTTTGATTCATATTATTGTATCATAAGAAAATTAATGATAAAAAAAAATAAAGAAAAAAAGAAAAACTAAGAATCTTTTGCTTTTATTCCTCACGCCCAGGATTACGCCCTGGATCATTAGATAAAAATCCGAAGATAAAAAGGGACACAAAGAATATAACTACTGTGTAAACAAAAAGTTTGAGAGTAAGCATTATAAAATCTCCAAGATCTTTTTTTTGTTTTTAAGGGAATAAATTACCTTTTCTTACGAAAAAAAACCTTGTTTTCTTATTTAAGTTTAAGAGAAAGAATCTTTTTTTTCAAATTTTTTCTCGTATTTAAGAATTAGTTATTTTAGAAACTTAAAGGTTTGCACTCATTGGAAGATCAGAACAGACAGAAAAAAAGCTGATTCCAATTTATTGCTGCAATGATTAATTGCATATTAATCTCGATTCTGGGAATAACTATAATATAAGTCACTATATTATAATTATAAGTCGCTTTTTAATATCCATTTTTCGAATTGATTTATTAAAAGATTTCAAATTTTATCGAAAACTTACAGCAGCTTGCCAAACAAAAGCTAAGAGAAAAAAGAATAGAGGTATAACAGGCATAATATCTACAATTGGATTGAAAATCGCATAAGCTTCAGGCAATTTGGCCAAGAAAGAACTACTCGGATAAAAGACAGAATTAAGACAGATACAGATTAAACTAAAGATATTAAGCATAAAAAGATTTCGTTCTTGTAGATTAGATAATTTTATAAATTATTTTTATAATTATAAGAGAAAAATGAGAAAAACAGATTGAAAAATTCTTCCTTTTCTTTAGGTTTTTCCCAAATCCTAAATCCTTTTCTCGATTCTCATTCTCAAATGAGAATACAAGGATTTCTACTTTCATATAATATCTTAATTATAAAAAACGATCAATCAAATTTTTGATCCTATCCTATATTATCTCCATTTTTATCTAGATGTGTTAAAATGTTAACATACTATGTATGTATTTGGATATTATGACTAGTTAATGAGGGCTCATTTTTTCTTAAAAAAAAATAGAGTTCCTTTGAAAAACAAAAAAGAAAATAGGAAAAAGGGCCTTCCTTGGATTTGAACCGATGACTTTTGTCTTCAAAAACCTTTTTATACCATCCAAAAACGCGGGGAAAAGGGCTAGTATGATTTTTTGGAGAATAGGAACTGACTTTTTATCTAAGTCTATTTCTCTAGGAATCTAAGTTTATTTCTCTAGGATTAGAGTAGAATCAGCCGGAGAAGCTTGAGAGATGATAGTTTGGTTTACCCTACAGTGGATGTTAGTTTAATTGGTCAATTCTTTTTTGAATTTGCATCATAGATGGATTTTTACTACGTAAATTGATCGAATATTTCTGAAAAGAAGTTTTATCTACTCTACTACTTTTTACTTGCTATGATGGTAGATAACACTTTTTAGGTAGGAGTAGGATAGTTCTTTTTCTTAGATTTAGATTCTATAAAAATAAAAGGACGCTGATACTTAAGATATCCAACTCATTACAAAATATTCTGTAACTAGTAGATTTGATTCAAGTATCTTGGCAAAAAGAGAAAAAAATCGAATAGAATTCTGAATCGTAAAATAGATTCGGGATACTATACTTGAAACTCCTATCAAGGTTTTTTCTTTTTTTTTTTTCACTTCAATTATCCATGCTAAAAAAATAGTACTGAGGGCCTCGAAATAGAAAATATTTTTTATTTTTTTTTTTGAAGAAGTCTTCTTTCGAAGAATAAAACTACAATTAAATTTAATTTAATATTTTTCATAGGAATCTCTTTAGCTTATGGGTTATAGCATCCAATTTGCAATGCAATGGTCAACGGTTCGATTTCGAGAATGGATTTTTTTTATAGATTCTTTATTTTAATTTTAATTGAAAAATAAAAAATCTCTCGCTTTCCAAAAAAAAAAAGAAAATAAAAAAACGTTGGATTCCGTTTTTGCCCTCTTTTTATCTTAACATATATATGTATATTTTATACAACTGGTTCAGAAGCGTCTGATATATTGAGCATTTTCATTTTCAATTTTGATGATTTTCAATATATTAAATCAAACTCTTGACATAAGTTTCTTTTTTTATCATTATATATAAACTCATTATATATATAAGTTAGTTTTATATATATAAGTTAGTTACAATCAATTTTGTTAATTGAAGTTTTTCAAACTTCAAATTTTTATTTATTTCTATTTCTCGTCCGTCGTAGCAAAAAATGTTGGTTGAATACTAGCAAAAACACTTCCAATCCAATTTATGGAATTGGATTGAGATTGAAGAATAAAGAGTAAAAATATATTATTATTCGATAATAATAATAATTTCTATTAGTTTCGAATAGAAAATCGATGGAAATGGGGCGTCGCCAAGCGGTAAGGCAACGGGTTTTGGTCCCGTTATTGCGAAGGTTCGAATCCTTCCGTCCCAGGTTTGTTTATTTTATGAAACAAAAGATATAGTTTACATTTTTTTAATATAAATAAAAATATATTAAAGCAGAATTTCAATTCGAAAATGAAATTTATTCTAAGAATCTCTTTTATTTATATTTAAAATTTAAAAGAAAAAGAAATAAAAAAATTTTAGTAAAATACCATATTCTTTCTTTTTTCCAAACCAGAAAGAAATATTTAATTCATCAAACATAATATGTTTGTACTGAAACTTCTAATGTTTTAATTTATCAAACATAATATGTTTGTACTGAAAATTCTTCAGTAAGAATTTAGTCTCTTAAATTTTATTTATTTGTTTTGTTCGGAATTATTACATAACATGATGTCTCTTTTTTCAAAGAAAGGCCTCTTTATTCTTGTTTTCAAAACCTAACGAAGTTTCAAAACAAAACCTAAAAGAGTAAATAAAAAAGAATAGAAATTCTTTTTTCTATTTTTTTGATCTGATAAATTATTGAAATTTATTTAACTAGAATTTAACTACTTTAAATAAAATTGAAATATTTTCAATTTTTTATTTTATGAAGTTTCACTTATAATATCATTATAAATCATTTAAAATAATAATTGAGCAAAAATTTTTCTAATTCATCTGCTTGTATTTTAATATTTTATTCTAATTTTAGAATTGGTCAAAAAAAAATTCTTGAGCTTTTTTTAAGTAAAAGAAAATTTGTATAAAAAAATATGTTCTTATATTTCTATAAGATGTATATTATGATATACCTTGTTTTATTTCAGCAATAATCTTTCTAATAACTAAAAAAGAACTTTCGATTAAGTGAAAACAATCTTTATCTATGATTTCTTAATTAGATTTCTTAATTAAATAAGAAAAAAAATTATAGAGATTTCAATCTCTAATCTCTACAAAAAAAAGAACCAGTCTCAACTTTTAATCAAAAAAATCTATATACAAAAAATCCAATTGATGATACTTTTTTTTTAGTATTTTACTTTACGATCTTGTTTTGTTTATTCTTTAATTCAGTTTTAATTTTGATTTTTCAAAATGAAATTCTCATAAAAAAAAAAAAAAGGAGGAATTTTTATGTCTCGTTATCGAGGACCTCGTTTCAAAAAAATACGCCGTCTGCGAGCTTTACCAGGACTAGTTCAAAGAAAGAAATATAGAAAATTGAAATTTAGACCTGTTGATGCTAAAATTCCTTTTAGGAAAAAAAAAAAACCATATCGTATTCGTTTAGAAGAAAAACAGAAAATACGTTTTCACTATGGTTTGACAGAACGACAATTAGTTAGATATATACATATCGCTGGAAAAAGCAAAGGATCAACAGGTCAAGTTTTGTTACAACTGCTTGAAATGCGTTTGGATAACATCCTTTTTCGTTTGGGTATGGCTTCGACCATTCCTGGAGCCAGACAATTGGTGAACCATAGACATATTTTAGTTAATGGTCATATAGTTGATATACCAAGTTATCGTTGCAAACCCAGAGATATCATTACTATAAAGGATAACGAAAGATCTTTTGATCTTGTTAAAAAATCTATTGCTTCATCTGCCCAAAATAAATTGCCAAAACATTTGACTATTTCAAAAAACTATACAGGACGAGTAAAAAAAATAATAGATAGGCCAGAAGTTGGTTTGCAAATAGATGAGTTCTTAGTTGTAGAATATTATTCTCGTCAGATTTGAATCCAAGCAAATAAAAGTTCTTAGAATTTTTCCTTTTTCGTCGAATTCAAACTAAAAAAATTGAATCCTGAATTTATATTTTCGAATTAAAGTATCAAAAATGAATCCACATCTATTAACATTTAATGTAGACTTTTTTCTTTTTTTTTCCTCTATTTGTTCAATTGGGATGAGCATAAGTTATAATAATGCGAAAAAATATTATTCTCTCTTTTTTGGAGGAAAAAAAGAACTCTTGTGGAACCAATAAAAGATATTATGTCCTACGTACGTTTGGATCATCATAGTCAAATCATTCTGGGTTATCTTATACGTCGAAATCGTATACGCCTGGTACTGGAAGATAGAGTACTGATCGAGATAAGTGATTATGATTCAAATTCAAATACTAGAATAAAAAAAACTATATCAAGCAGAGGAGAATCCCACCTCTTCCGAATCATTGTTGGATACGTAAACTACAAATCCAAAAAGCAATGATCCCCCTTAATCATATGGATCAAGAGAACATATGATCAAGAAGTAATTTGTGCATAATGCATAAGAAGTAGACATGTCTAAATAAAAGCATATTTCAAAAATTCTCTAACTAATGATTCTCTAACTAATGACAATTAATTTGAATTGGATACAAGGAAAAAACTAAATAGGTAGAAGTTTTTAGTAGAGTCAATACTGTGATATCTAATAACTTCTATCTACAATCTTTTATCTACAATTGCATTTGAACCAAAGAAAGACTACTCCCGTATGAAAATAATATTCTAACTCCTGAGTTAAGTAGGTAATTCAAAACCAAAAACCGTAATCTCACTTATAGGGTGAATAGTACATTCCTTAGTTCTTTTTTTCTTCATTCTTGAAAAAAAGAAGTTTTTCAAATTATTTCTTTTTTGAAAAAAGTTCGTGAGGTAGAAAATGCGGGAGAGGATAAATCCAAGGTTTCAAAAAAAAAAAAAAAAAAAAAGAAAAGAGTGACTCCAGAATCAAGACTAAAGAAATCTATCGAATCAAAAAAATCGAAATAATTCTAGACTAGAAAGGTAAAAAAACAAAGAAATTGAAATATAGATATACGAATATGAAATTCAAATCGAGGCACCCATTCTATGACAGATCTTAATTTACCTTCTGTTTTTGTACCTTTAATAGGCCTCATATTTCCAGCATTGTCAATTATTTTTTTATTTATTTATGTGCAAAAAAATAATATTTTATAAATCCTAAATTTCTAGTTAGTTTAAGGTGGGAAAATAGTTTGAATAAAGAATAAATAGGAAAGAAAACTCCCAATTACTCTACATTACGTAAAGTAGTTGGGAACTATCAAATAATGCTAATATCTAATCTATCTAATTAATTATTTTAAGTACTAATTTATAAAAGTTCCAAGGGAATCAAGAAAAATAAAGTCAAGATTGGGTTATTTTCTCAATTCCAATCGAACACAACTGGATTTAGTATAGTATGAATTGGCGATCAAAAGATATATGGATAGAATTTCTAACGGGGTCTCGAAAAACAAGTAATTTTTTCTGGTCTTTTATTCTTTTTTTAGGTTCACTAGGATTCTTAGTGGTTGGAACTTCCAGTTATTTTAGTGGAAATATCATATCCTTATTTCCATCTCAAAAAATACTTTTTTTTCCACAAGGAATCATAATGTCTTTCTACGGGATCGCAGGTCTATTTATGAGTTCGTATTTGTGGTGCACCATTTTTTGGAACGTAGGGAGTGGTTATGACCTATTTGATAGAAAAAAAGGAATTGTATGTATTTTTCGTTGGGGATTTCCTGGACTAAATCGTCGCATCTTTCTTCGCTTCCTTATGAAAGATATCCAATCAATCCGAGTTGAGGATAAAGAGGGCTTTTATTCTCGTCGTGTACTTTATATGGAAATAAGGGGCCAAGGGTCTATTCCCTTGACTCGTACGGATGATAATTTTTTGACGCCACGTGAGATTGAACAAAAAGCTGTCGAATTGGCCTATTTCTTGTGTGTACCAATTGAAGTATTTTGAAATGAATTGAATGAAAAATCAAAATCAGGAAGAAGAAAAGGAATTCGTAAATCGTGGATTCCATTTTGAATCCAATTCATGTCTTTTTGAAATGTTCATTTGAACAAAACATATTACATTTTTCGATTTTATTTTCCCTTGAATTTATAGCGAATAAAACACACATAGAATAAAACAAAAAAAGAGAAGGATATTTAAAAAGAAAAATACTTCTATGATATGAAATTACTATGAATCTTACTCTAATAAATTAGAGTAATCTATTCTAAATTAATAATCAATTCAGAAAAGAATTAATTTTTGGTATACTACTTTTTTTATATGCCAAATATATATCGTATACGTATATGTGGGTTCCAACTCCATTCTGGTATACTAGAAAAAGGGGAAAAGTAAGAAATTAATTTTTATCATAAATTAATATTTATGAAGTAGAGATTTATACGAATATAAATGTTGTAATAAATCCTGTTGTTTTTTGAGATAGAAGATTTGGAATTGAAATTTTCTTTTTCTGAGTTAATTTTCTTTTTCTGAGTTTTAGTTATACATACAGCACGGTGAAAGACTTCGAAACAGTAAAAAAAAAAAAGAAAAAGAACCTTTATTCTATTTCTATACTCTGTTTAGGTCTAAGAATCTAAGAACTAAATTAGTATACAAAGAAAATAATAGATTCCATACCCTGCTTGTTAGAAAAGTCATATTTCATTCAATATCTTATATAAAAGAAATAAATATTATTTAGAATCATTGGATAAAGGAGGTTTATTAACTATTTCATTTACAAATAAAAAAATGAAAAAAAAGAAAACATTCTACTCTTTCCCATATTTTGCATCTATAGCATTTTTGCCCTGGGCAGTCTTTCTTTCATTTCAAAAATGTTTAGAACTTTGGATTAGTAATTGGTGGAATACGAGTCAATCCGAAACTCTCTTGAATTTTATTCAAGAGAAACATGTTTTAGAAAGATTCATAGAATTAGAAGAGTTTCTTTTGTTAGAGGAAATTCTAAAAGAGTACTCGGAAACATATATACAAAAACCCAGTATAGGAATACACAAGGAAACGATAGAATTAGTTAATACATACAATGAATATAATTTTCATCTCCTTTTGCATTTGTCAACAAATCTAATCTGTTTCAGTATTTTAAATGGTTATTTTATTCTGGGTAATGAGGAACTTATCATTCTTAATTCATGGGGTCAGGAATTCTTCTATAACTTAAGTGACACAATAAAAGCTTTCTCAATTCTTTTAGTTACTGATTTAGGAATTGGATTTCATTCAACTCATGGTTGGGAACTACTAATTGGTTCGGTCTACAAGGATTTTGGGTTGACACATAAGGACCAGATTATATCTGGTCTTGTTTCTACTTTTCCAGTTATTCTAGATACAATTGTGAAATGTTGGATATTCCATTATTTAAATCGTGTATCTCCTTCGCTTGTAGTAATTTATCATTCAATGAATGAATGAAAATTTAATTTCATCTTCTTATCTCAATTCAATCAGAATTATTTTTCTAATCATTTTTTAGTGACTTTTTTCCATTTTTACCTGTTCAAGGTATTAGTCCTATATTCTCAACAAACTATTTCAGTACTGTGTCAGTACAACAATAACAGATTCTTTATAGGAAACTAGACTAGTTTTCTATGTAATTTATTGTATAATTTCTAAAATATCTAATTGGACATGCAAAATAGAAATCCTTTTTATTGGGTAAAAAAACAAATGACTCGATCCATTTATGTTTATGTGTTGATCATGATATATGTACTAAGTCGAGTATCTATTTCAAATGCGTATCCCATTTTTGCGCAACAGGCTTATGAAAATCCACGAGAAACAACTGGACGCATTGTATGTGCCAA